TGGTTAGCAACCTCCCATTTTGTTCTAGGATTTTTCCTATTTGTAGGTCATTTGTGGCATGCGGGAAGGGCCCGCGCAGCTGCAGCAGGCTTTGAGAAAGGAATTGATCGTGATTTGGAACCCGTTCTTTCCATGACCCCTCTTAGCTGAGATTTTCTTATTTTTCTACCTATTGTTTTTTTTTTCTGTTCCAGCTCGGCTATCCTACCTAGCCGAGCCATTATCTTTTTCTTTTACTTTTATAATTTAAAAAATATAATTTATAAAAGACCAAGCCAAATAAAACGAATAAAGAAAGAAATGTATTTTATATTCAACAATCAAAAGGAGAGAGAGGGATTCGAACCCTCGATAGTTTTTGGAACTATACCGGTTTTCAAGACCGGGGCTATCAACCACTCAGCCACCTCTCCCGGAGTGAATCTCTATTTTATTCCTACAAATAAAATATGACTATATGAGATGATACATTAATTATCTGTAGAAAGATAGAAATCCGCATTTCGATGTATCTATATGTATACTGTATTGTATCCACAGATATATGCATGATCCAGTATTTTATTTATGCTTGTCTTGTGAAATAAATACAAAACAGCTCTTATCGGAACGAAATAAAGTGGTAATAAGTGCTAAGGAATCAATTGATTCATGGTCAAATCTCTCCATCCACTACAATTAAATTGTGGTTAAGCGGGGGATTAAATGGTATAGTTCATTTGTTAGTAGCTTGGAGGATTACAAATATGATTATTGCTTTCCAATTAGCTGTTTTTGCATTAATTGCGACTTCATCAATCTTACTGATTAGTGTACCTGTTGTATTTGCTTCTTCTGATGGTTGGTCAAGTAACAAAAATGTTGTATTTTCAGGTACATCATTATGGATTGGATTAGTCTTTCTGGTAGCTATTCTTAATTCTCTCATCTCTTGAACTTATTCGGGCTTTTCCCGACCCTAAAACGCCACTCGTTCTAAGAAATTTAGATTGTGAGATATATATTGTGAGATTTCAATCAGAGTTTCAAAAGTGAGATTCTGATTCTATTTATTCTATTTAATTTCTATTTATTCTATTTAATTAAGTACCAGTTATTTTATTTAATATATGATCCAGACGCATATTATGATATATGATATATGTCATATATCATATATGTGTGGATATATGCGTGCGTATTAGCAACGCAGAAAGTGCGGATATGGTCGAATGGTAAAATTTCTCTTTGCCAAGGAGAAGATGCGGGTTCGATTCCCGCTATCCGCCCATGGTGAAATAATTAATTTTATTAATTTTATATTAATTATAAATTATATAATATTAATTAGTTAGTGATATTGAGTGATATAAGATATTAATTATATAATAAGAGAGATTATATAATATTAATTATTATAAATATAAGATAGAAAATAAAAAATTCAGTATACTAATATGGGTAACTACTATAGGAGTTATAGTAGTTAGTGTAGTTAAGTAATTATAGTAGTTAGTGTAGTAGTTCTGTCTCTCCCCTTCCTTTCTTTGGTTCCCATCCAAAAAGGATCATTAATTACTAGAATTACACCTAAAAAGATCTTTTTTTTTTACAAAAATGTTGCGGAGACAGGATTTGAACCTGTGACCTCAAGGTTATGAGCCTTGCGAGCTACCAAACTGCTCTACTCCGCGCTGAAGAGCAAGATCTAATGCACATAGGGGATACACCCCCTACCATATCTATATAAATAAAATAGTCTATTTATACAGAATGGTAAAGGGGTCCCTTCTATGATCATAGATCGTAGAGATCCATACAAATATGAAACACTACTTTGCTATTTACCAACTTGATCTTATTGCCCCCGGTAACAAACATGCATGAACCATTTCTCGAAGTATGTGTCCGGATAGACCAAAGTCTCGATAGTTACCTCGGGGTCTTCCAGTCAAAAAACAACGGCGATGAAGACGTATAGGGGCGCTATTACGTGGTGAGGATTGCAATTTTCCATGAATTTCCCACTTTTCGTTCAACGACAGGACTTTGCTTATATTTTTTTTTGAGGATCGACGAGTCAAATGATATTTCTGTTCCAATTTCTGCCGCTTCTTCTCCCTCTGAATCAAACTTTTTCTTGCCATAATATTATGTTCAATTCCTATGATTTGATTATCAATGATATAGTTCGGATCTCAGATATAAAAATATAAGAAGGTAGATCCTCCCTACCGAACCAAATGAGATTGTTGCTGATACAGTACATAAAAAACACTCAATAACGAAATTAACCAAATTTTCCTGATGTAGAGGCAATCAAGAAAGCCGCATAAGTAAATATATAACCTACAGAAAAGTGGGCTAATCCAACCAACCTTGCTTGCACAATGGAAAGAGCCACGGGTTTATCTCTCCATCGAATCAAATTAGCCAAAGGTGTACGTTCATGAGCCCAGGCTAAAGTTTCAATCAATTCCTGCCAATATCCGCGCCAGGAAATTAAGAACATAAATCCAGT